TTCATCTTAGAACCACGATGATTCAATAAAACTTTCATTTCAAACTCAATTTAAGTACAAAGCAAGGATTCCCTGAGTTAAGAACCGTTGTATCATCACTTATCAATGTCAATGAATAAATATAATGACTATAAATCCAAAGAAAGGTTTCTCCCTTGATCAAAATAAACATAAACAAAGAAATTTTAAAGACGAAAAATCTTTCAATTTATACCTTCTAACTCTTTGAAATTTTTTGAAGTCCGGTCACGGGATTGAATATTAAGTCTGAATCATAGTTTGAATACTTCATAATCTATTTCATATCTTCCGTGCTCCAGATAAGATACTATAATAAATATCTGACGGACTAAAAAACCATCTCTATCAAGATGACAGACCCGTTCTCTGTACTATCAATAGGATCCATTATAACAAGTCGCACACTCATATTCCAGAAATACAGAAAATAAAGAAATTCCACGATCGAACTACCAAATATAGACTAGAGTAAAAAAATCCGAGACACAAACGCTTCACTTTGTATTGCAAAGTTAAGATTTAGTAGTTCTTGTGAATCTAATTCATTGAGATTCCATCCAATAAAACAGAAGAATTATAAATCTCCAAAATAATAGATAGGAATATCGCAAATAGAGCCATTGCGACACCCATTAAAGGAGTAGTTCCCCACCCGGGAGCTACTTTACCATATTCCGAATTCAATGGTTTCAATAAACCCCCTACATTAGTTCGTCTTGGAACAGATTTAGAACTACCATCAACGCTTTGTGTACCCATAAATCCTATTTTGTATTAATTGAGATCTGTTGACTTTGTATACCATTCCGTTCTAAATAAATGATCTTATCATAGATCCACTGGGATCATGACATTATATAATAATGGAAACAGCAACCCTAGTCGCCATCTCTATATCTGGTTTACTTGTAAGTTTTACTGGGTATGCCTTATATACTGCTTTTGGGCAACCCTCTCAACAATTAAGAGATCCATTCGAGGAACACGGGGACTAATTGAAGTTAAAGGGCCACCCAATATCGGGTGGCCCTTTACTTCAATTAAGATAATAAAGAATCATTTCATCTTTTTACTTTTTAGTTGGAACTTTAGGCGGTTCTCGAAAAAAGATAGCGAAAAAAATTATTCCTAGAGTCGAGACTAAGAGAAATGTATAAACCAAAGCTTCCATAGATTCGATCGTGGTTTACAATTATAGCTTCCATATCTGGTTATTTAGGAGTGTCTCCCGGATACAAATAAAACAAAGAGCAAGAGTCAAAGAAAAAGCAGCGATTCAAATCAAGAAGTCTTCAGTATCCTATTTCAAATTAAAAAAAATCAAATAGAGGCAAAAAGTAAGAGATCAATATGGTATCAGACTCCCTGTCTTTTTGTAGTTGGATCCCCAAGTTTTTGGAATGCTCCAAATTCAACTTGAGCATCTAAATCTGGATCAATACCAGCAAAAACATCTCTGAACAAAGTTCGAGCACCATGCCAAATGTGCCCGAAGAAAAAGAGCAAAGCAAATGAAGCATGGCCAAAAGTAAACCAACCCCTTGGACTGCTACGAAAAACACCATCGGATTTCAAAGTCGCACGATCTAATTCAAAAATTTCACCCAATTGAGCGCGTCTAGCATACTTTTTCACAGTAGCAGGATCGCTATAACTGACTCCATTTAGTTCGCCCCCATAGAACTCAACCGTTACACCCACCTGTTCGACACTATATTTTGATTCTGCCCTTCGAAAAGGAACATCGGCTCTAACAATTCCGTCTCCGTCTACCAAAACAACCGGAAATGTTTCAAAAAAAGTGGGCATGCGACGTACAAAAAGTTCATGTCCTTCTTTATCTCTAAAAATAGGATGTCCTAACCACCCAACAGCAATTCCATCTCCATTATCCATTGATCCTGCTCTGAACAATCCACCCTTTGCCGGGTTATTACCGATGTAATCATAAAAAGCTAATTTTTCAGGAATTTTAGACCAAGCTTCGGATAAACTTTGAGTTTCGGCTAACCCAGCACCAACTCTTCGATAGATTTCTTGCTGGAAGTATCCTTGATCCCATTGATAACGAGTGGGACCAAATAACTCAATCGGGGTAGTTGCTGAACCATACCACATAGTTCCAGCAACAACAAAGGCTGCAAAAAAGACAGCCGCGATACTACTGGAAAGCACAGTTTCAATATTTCCCATACGTAATCCTTTGTATAGACGTTGGGGCGGACGAACACTAAGATGAAATAGGCCTGCCAATATGCCCAATGTCCCCGCTGCAATATGATGAGAAGCTATTCCTCCCGGAACAAAAGGATCAAAACCCTCGACACCCCACGCTGGATTTACAGCTTGTACCTTTCCGGTTAGGCCATAAGGATCCGACACCCATATTCCAGGACCATACAATCCAGTTACATGAAAAGCACCAAACCCAAAACAAGCCAGCCCTGAGAGAAATAAATGAATTCCAAAAATCTTAGGCAAATCCAAAGAAGGTTTTCCTGTACGTTCATCACAAAATATTTCTAGATCCCAATACACCCAATGCCAGATAGCCGCCAAAAAGCATAAGCCAGAAAACACAATATGCGCCCCGGCCACACCTTCATAACTCCAAATACCGGGATTAGTTATAGTTCCTCCCGTGATACTCCAACCACCCCACGAATTGGTTATTCCTAAACGAGTCATGAAGGGTATAACGAACATGCCTTGTCTCCACATTGGATCAAGAACGGGATCAGAGGGATCAAAAACTGCTAATTCATATAGAGCCATCGAACCGGCCCAACCGGCAACTAAAGCTGTATGCATTATATGTACAGCCAGCAAACGACCGGGATCATTCAATACGACGGTATGAACACGATACCAAGGCAAACCCATGAAAATACCCCTTTATCAACAAAAAATAGACACTATGTAACTTTATTGCACTGGAAAAAACAATGTTATGGCCCCTCCCTTTTCGGTGGATTATCTTATAGAAAGGAGTAATATTTTTTCTACTCTTTATAATATTTTAGTCATAATGTCACAATTCTGTTTGTAGGAACAAAGAGAAGCAGATCTATTCTATACTCGATAAGTACCAATACGCAATGGGGGGTTAACCCCATTTTATAAGAGCGAATGCGTGGAGATTTTTTCATAATGCAAGGCACTTGCTCGTAAGATTTTGTTTGGTTTTATTCATTTTGTCTTCCTTGTATTTATATTTATTTTTTTAGTTATTTATGAACTTAGTAAATCTGTGAATAAAAATTAATCAAAATATTAACGAAATAAAAATGAATATGAATTCAATAAATATGAAGAATAATAAATAGGAATATAAATCAAAAATATAAATATTATACGCATTCTAATATTAATAGAATTGTAATAATATTAATTATTATAATATAATTAACTATATAATAATCTATATAATAATTTATATAATTTAATTAATATATTATATTAAGACTAAGACTAAATATCTTTAAGCTAATTTAAGCTAATATAATATATAATATTAATATTTTTAAGACAATAAATTCATTGTTACGCTTTCACATCAAAGTGAAATAAAGTATTTAATCTTTTTGTCTTTACATTTTATGCCTATTGGTGTTCCAAAAGTCCGTTTTCAACTTCCCGGGAGGGGCCATAAAAATTGGATTGACATATAGTGCGACTTGTCAGATATATTGGGCCATATGGGATTTCCCCGTTTTCCTCCCCTGATCGGGATTAACCTCTGTTTCGCCCAAGAAAAATTGATTAAATCATCAAAAATTTGGAGCGTGAAGTATAATGAAACGCAAGTTTTGGAGGTATCTTATCAATTAGAATAATTTATGGTTGGCTTGTTTTGTTTGGACCAATAAAATGAAGTATGCTAGGCTCCGTTGAGAAAACCCAATTTAGTACGATATCTATGATTACTACTTATAGTTATAGCATATTCTAGTAGCATATTCTATTTAAAAATTTTTAAATAAAGAGCAGGCAATTTAAAACTGCTAATCATAATTAATCAAATTCAAATAATATAACGGATGCGTCAACTATTTGACGGAAGACGTGAAAGGAATTGAAAAAAAAAATTGAGCAAAAAGACGCGGTATTGGTGAAATTTGCCCTATATGTGCAAATAAAAATGGGGGCGGATCCTTACTCGGAGTAGAGCACAAAACCTAAGAGAATTTAAGAAGCCCATTCAGGAACAAGAAAATGCCATCGTGATTTTTATTAAATTGGATCCCGATGAAAGAATACATCAATGAGAAGTTAGTTTGATAAGTTTAATGAATTCTTTTTTAGATTTTATAGATAAACGGATCAAAACTCATCCTTCTTAAACAATGAAAGAAAGGACCCTTTCGTTAGAAGAGAAGTTAGAAAGGACTTACTATCACACAAAGCAGGGCTGGAATCTACACATTGATCTTTTTTTTCTAAATTTTTATTGAACCGTATGCATCAAAATATGCATGTACGGTTCCTAAGGGGTAGAATCTGATCCTAATCAACCGACTTTATCGAGAAAGATTACTTTTTTTAGGCCAAATGGTTGATAGCGCGATCTCGAATCAACTTATCGCTCTTATGCTATATCTTAGTGCAGAAAGCGAGACCAAAGATTTATATTTGTTTATAAACTCTCCTGGCGGATGGGTAATACCCGGAATGGCTATTTATGATACTATGCAATATGTGCGACCGGATATACAAACAGTATGCATGGGATTAGCCGCTTCGATGGGATCTATTATCCTGGTCGGAGGAAAAATCACCAAACGTATAGCATTCCCTCACGCTCGGCGCCATTGGGTTTTTTTATTTGAAAGAACAAAACTATGCCTTCGCCATAAAAAATATGAATATATATTAAGTAATAATAGCATGGCATTTTGAATTCGATATAAGAAATTCCTTTATTTTTTTTAACATTAGATTATTTATCGAAAGAGTAGTATGAGATATTAAGGGTATTTCCGATTTTATCTTAATCTGTCGGAGCCTTATTTCAGCGTTGCAAACTTTTTTGTTTTCACACCATAAGGGTTCTTAATGTTATGAAAAAGTACGAACAAAAAATAAGATTATATTATTTTTTTATTTGAAAAAAAAAAGAAACTTTGGGATTGCTAAATCATCGATGAAATAAAGCAACGGAGCCACCATAGTATTTGTTTTTTATTAACTAATTTCCTCTCAAGTCTCAAGAGAAGGGTGGTTATTGGATCATTTACCGATCTAGGCCTGATAGGCTCTATACTTTCCTTCGATCAACTAAAAAAGTTAAGTTTCTTGTGGAGCCGTATGCAATGCCCAAACAATGCCTGTACGGTTATTTAATTCTATCTTTTTTTGTTAATTATTCTTTATCCCGTCATTTATCTTATCGTGCAAGATAGAGTAGCCTTTGATTATCTTATATCATCAGGGTAATGATCCATCAACCTAGTGCTGCTTATTCTGAGGGACAGGTAGCAGAATTTGTCCTGGAAGCGGAAGAACTACTGAAACTGCGCGAAATCCTCACAAAGGTTTATGCACAAAGAACAGGTAAACCCTTATGGATTGTATCCGAAGACATGGAAAGGGATACTTTTATGTCAGCAACAGAAGCCCAAGCTCATGGAATTGTTGATCTTGTAGCAGTTGCATAATCATAATTAAAGTAGCAGAAATTTCACGCAAATCATGATTTGAGATTTTTTTCTTAGGGGTATTTAATATTCGTAATTCTATTACTCATTCTCTTAATTCAAATTAAGAGAATAAGTAATAGAATATTTATCAATTTAATAGATATAGAAAGCATTTATAATCATCTGGTTAGGATCGATCTAAACCAACCCATTATGCATACGATTTACCATGCCAACTATTAAACAACTTATTAGAAACACAAGACAGCCAATCAGAAATGTTACAAAATCCCCCGCTCTTGGGGGATGTCCTCAACGCCGAGGAACGTGTACTAGGGTGTATGTGCGACTCGTTCAGATTGGGGGTTGGGACAAACGAAAGGAAACAACTTTCGACTACCCATGATCAGTACCGATGAATAGGATAAAATGAAAAAAAAACCTTCCTTATCTAAAAAAGAGTTCTATCCTTCTATTGTGTATCAAATTTATGGTTTCCCTTGGTGCAAATTCAATCACCTCAATTCTCGATTTCAAAACGAGAAAAAATTCCCCATTGGCAGTAAATTGTTATCCGTTAAGCGGGGATAATCATATTCAAATTAAAAAGCAAAAAAAGTTCTGGCACCATTCTTGTAAGAACAGACGGACTAAAAGGGTCAGCTAATCAGCCAATCCGCATAATTAAATACCGTTACTGTATAGCTAGATCTTGGTGTGAGAGACCTATTACTGGATAATAACGGGTAGAGCCAAAAAGTGTCAACTGTACAAGTTAACAATAGCATTGATTAAATGAAAGACGGGGCTCCGGTGTATAGAAAAGACCTCGCCGTTTAAGAACTAACCATAAAAACGATGAAACCCACTATTTCTTTATCTTACTACTCATTCTTATTTACTATGTTTTTGTTTGATACCGAGTATCAATAGAGTTTATTATTTCGAGGTGAAATGCCTAGAGAAAAAATCGTGGTTGGGAAGGTTAGAGTAGCAAAAACCATTGGAATTATTATTTTATACATTGGAAAAATCCGTTTTGTTATTATAGAAAAGGGGAAAAGAATAACTGAAAGAAAGGAAATCAATCAGTTAGTCATCAACGTTTCGGGTATTCAATGACCAGAATTAAACGAGGATATATAGCTCGAAAGCGTAGAATAAAAATCCGTTTATTCGCATCAAGCTTTCGCGGGGCTCATTCAAGACTTACTCGAAATATTATTCAACAAAAAATCAGAGCTTTGGTTTCGTCCCATCGGGATAGAGATAAGCAAAAAAGGAATGTGCGTCGTTTGTGGGTCATTCGTATAAATGCCGTAATTCGCGAGAATACAATATCTTTTAGTTATAATAGATTAATAAACAATCTGTACAAGAGAAAGTTGCTTCTTAATCGTAAAATACTTGCGCAACTTGCTATATTAAATAGAAATTGTCTTTATATGATTTCCAATGACATCATAAACATAAAATAAGGCGATTAGGAGGAATCCATCGAAATGTTTTACTGTTTTACATGGAATTCCTTGGCCTTAGAGAATGAATTCCGGGAAGGTAGAATAGAAATTAAAATACGATTGATGATAATATAATCAAGTAGTTAAACGAAGCAAAAAAAACATTTAATAAAAAAAGATTGATTCTTCTTCCCCAACTTCCCTAATTCGCTTTTGGCTTACGCCACCAAAATCCATATTTTGGAATTTTTCGAACAAAACATCAGTTTGAGTTCGGATTGGACTTTTTCTTTTTATTCAATTGAAACGTAAGCCTAGTTTTTTTGGATTCTAAGACTTGTCGTTTTCGTTTTAACGACCAACTCTCTTTTTTTCAAATTTTTTTTCATTAGTAAGAAAGGGTAATGGAGATAAAATACGCGCTTGTTTTATAGCAATAGTAATTAATCGTTGTTGTTTTAAAGTTAATCTATTCACCCGTCTCGATAATATTTTTCCTTGTTCACTAATAAATCGACTAATTAAACTCATGTTCCTATAATCAATATGATCCCCCGATCCAATCGGGGGCAAACGCCGACGAAAAGATCGCTTGGACTTAAGAAAAATTCGCTTGGATTTATCCATGGTTTGTTTATTCCTTATTTTGAAAATCTTCTTTCGTTTGATCGGATCAAAAATGATAATGATTTAGAATTAGAATTAAGAAATTTTGCTTGTTTATATTTCAATATATATATAAATTAAATATTTAAATATATATAATATAAATAATTATAATAACATTCTAATATTATAATAATAATATAATACTATATTAAATTGAAATATAAAAATATCTATCTATTATGTTAATATGTCATTTTTTATCTTCCTTTTTATAAAGTATAAAGTGACAAGCAAGTCATCGATGCCATTTATTTCTTTATCTCCCTGTGAATTGTATGTCTATGACAGTAGGGACAGAATTTTTTCAATTCTAATCGACTAGACGTATTGTGTCGATTCTTTTGAGTAATATATCTGGAAATACCTGTTGATTTCTTATTAACATTGTTTCGAACACAACTAGTACATTCCAAAATAACCCGTACTCGGACATCTTTACCCTTGGCCATGAACCTCCTTTTGGTTTTTTATTCACTCAACTCTTTTATTTTCCGATTTGAAACGCGGAAGACAGGAACAAAAAAGAAAAGTTGCTCACTCGAAACAAATTATGAAATGTTGTGTTGTAACCAATTATACTGAAAATAAGTAATACTTAGAATCGCAGTACAGTAGTTTATTTAAGCATCTTGTATGATACTGTTGACCTAACCAGATTTCCACCTCAATTAAATTAAGAAAGAGAATTGAAGTTAATTTACTTGAAGCTCCGTCCCGAGTTCAAAATTTCACTGAGGTTGAATCCACTTTTATTCTTTCTCTTTTCTAACTTCTTTGAATTATAAAAAAAAGAGGGGTAATAGTTCCAGATATTTATTTAATCTTCTTCACCCCCCATGTTAGTAACTAGAATGAAAAAAAGGGGAATGTCAACGCATCTGGGAAAAAACGATTGATCTCTATCAATAGGCCTGCTAAGGATCCGAACCATAGAGTACTTATTACTGGCGCCACAGATAGATATGTTTTTAGATCTCGCATTTCTAATCCTCCTTCTTTATTCAAGTGTTTATTGTAATACATAATAGTAATACATATATGATCAGATGTATATGTAGTATTTGCATTTGTTTTGTGCGCGGAATTCTTAATTCAAATTGAAATGTACAAAAATTTGATATCTAAAATTTTCCCTTTCTTAAAACTAAAAAAAAACTGTCCCTTCCCGCCCGCCTGAGCAGTAAGGTTATTCTTTTTATATGTTATCTGATATGAGACCAAAACAAAAAAGAAATGGCGAGTGTATCTCAACAGAGAAAATGAAATAAATCTGTATAAATCTGTGGAAAACAAGACAGGGATTCTCTACAATGACATTGTAGACCAATTGATTGTAAACCAATTGCAAGGGATGTAGCGCAGCTTGGTAGCGCGTTTGTTTTGGGTACAAAATGTCACGGGTTCAAATCCTGTCATCCCTACCTCTTACTTTACTTCGTCTATGAGCAATAACGAGGGATCTATTGAAATCGAGTAAAAGTGAAGTGGGCATACCTAATCTTTCATTTATATCTATATCATATTATATATGATAATATATGCATTCAAGATTGTAATTAATAGAGTTAAAAAAAAATAAAGATACAGTCGCTTTTTTTGTGATAAAAAAGCGCTCTTAGTTCAGTTCGGTAGAACGTGGGTCTCCAAAACCCAATGTCGTAGGTTCAAATCCTACAGAGCGTGGTTCTGTTCTTGTTTTGTTAGGTCAAAAATTTTACAGAAAAAATAGAATAGTCATTTTAATTTGACCTCCCACGAATTCAAGAAAGGAGGAGGTCAAATTAAGAAGGTCTTAATCAAAGATCCAGCTGATCACCTCGTCTGTATTGTAAATAGGCAGTTACAAATAAGCCAGCCAAGGTAATAGGAATTAGACCTAAGACGATTCCAAATAGAAAAACTTCAATCATTTCAATTTATTTGAAAAGAGAAAAAGAGAGATAATATCCATTTTTAAATATTAATCCATATTGCCAAAAAATCTCAATAACCAAGAATTTGAAATTAACATCTTAAGGAACTAGAGAGTGGGCGGAAGACAGCAAAAAAATTGATTTTTATTTTAATTTTTATGAATTGTTCATTCAATTAATTTCAAATAAGACGTATCTTGCTTAGACCAATAAATATAACTGAGGTTATAGTTAAAATTGCTAGTAGAAAACCAAAATAACTAGTTATAGTAGGCATGGGGGGGCTAAAAAAACTATT